AATGAACCTTCTTTGATACCTAATATAATGCATGCAAGGTTCCTTGACCAACCACAGGTTTCCCTGAAAATCCTTAACTTTAACAAAGACGTTCACAAGATATTCTATTTTTACATAGAAAGAAATTCGTTCAAGAAAAATTACAAAAGATGTTGATCGTAAATGAGAAGATTGGTGACGTAAAAAGAAGAAAACGGATTCAAATTCCCCTACATGAGAATTATATAAGAATAAGAATAACCTTGCATCTCTTTTCGAAAAAGAGGAGCTACCTTTATTTAGCCTAATAAGAGTATTCCAATTACAATACTCGTTGAGAAAAAATCGTACTAAATGCAAAGAAGAAACATCTTTTAACCAATAGCGAAGAGTTTGAACTAAGATTTCCACGTGGACGGGATAGGGTATTAGGATATCTAATACAAGATTTAGATGTGGAAAATTTTCTTCTAAAAAAGGAAATACTGAATGAATCGATCGCAAATTCTGAGATTTGACTATCTTTTTCTTTTCTAGACACGATATTAATCGTAGAGAAAATGGAATTTCCACAATCAAAGCAAACCCCTCTGATAAAATTTTAGAATACAAATTATTGTTGAGCGCCAAAAGGGGGTTGTTGTTTAAATCATTAGGAAAATGATTCTGTTGATACATTTGAGTAATTAACCGTTTCACAATCAGTAAACTGGATTTATTGCCGTAACCCGGATTTTCCGACAAATTCGATCTACCAAAACCATGATCATGAGCAAATGTATAAATATACTCCTGAAAGATAAGGGGATATAGGAAGCCATGTTGTTGAGATTTCTCTGGCTGTAAATATCTTTGGATTTCCTCCATTTACACTTCTAGTTGAATCAAAGAGAGAAGATTTTTGGGGTTATCAAATGATACATAGTGCGATACAGTTAAAACAAGATATTCTAGTAAGAATAGATACCTCGGAAGCAGGTAAACTTATCAACGGATTTTCCACTCTCTCGTTTTCCTTTAATTTGTTGATAGTATAGTATATATAATTATAGTATATATACTATAGGATACCAAGATGATTCGAAATCTTTTATTTTTTAAACCTAATCGCTCTTTTGATTTCGGAAAAAACTTTCTTTATCAATATACTGTTTCTTTTACACACACATCTCCACATATAGAGAATGCCAATAGTTAGGATTCAGTAAAAAACCTAGAATCCACTCGTAGGGGGGAAGCCCTTCCCATATCAGGCACTAATCCGTTTTTAACGTCTAATTAGATCGGGAATTATTCAAATTAAGAACCGAAGCTGGTTGCTTTTTCTTTCTGATAGTTAATCGATAATTGAAGCTGTGGGGCCCTATCCATTTATTCATTCGACCTAACTTGATTTTTTTCCATTCCAAAAATGCAAACAGGGTTTTGTACTGATCCGAGAAAAATGAAATATCCTCAGAACTGCCCACTGATACGACATGCTATTTTTTCCCCTTTCAGGATCAGTCGCGGTCTTATAAACCACACCAGTGGTATGGACGAATTTCTCACTTCATCAAAACGTGTAAAAAATTCTAGTCGCACTTAAAAGCCGAGTACTCTACCGTTGAGTTAGCAACCCGATATAGATAAAAAAATTTCAACAAAAGATCTATTAAATGCAATTTAAACAAAGAGAAAGGAGATTTTACGAGCTAATCAAACCATTGCACTAAAAACTCAAAAAACAGATTTTTGAAAACATTTGAAACATAAAAATAAATTCATTAGATTAGATTTAAAAGATTAAAATACAACAAATTCTTGTATCTTATATAAAAAAAAATATACAGAATTGGAAAAATTGAGAAAATTAGGGAACAAAAATAAATAGACCGGGTTACCTTGTTACCTTATCACGATAAATTATATTTCTTCAATACACTCTTGTCAATATAAATGTTGAGAAAACAATAGAGTGGAGGGGGGGATCAAAAAAACAAGTATAGAAAAATCTGACAAAGTTATATACAAATCGCTACCCCCCCCCCCTTTTTGGTATCTCTTTAATTGAATCTCATTTGATTAGACAAAAGTTCATTAAAAACTTCAGCCCTTTTTAAAAGATTCTGAACAGTTTCTGTAGGTTGCGCGCCTTTCTCAAGGAAATCTAGAATAACAGGAACATTTAAATAAGTTTGATTCTTCATTGGATCATAAAAGCCTACTTTTCGAAGATCTTTTCCTTCTCTTCGGGATCGACTATCAATTGCAACGATTCGATAGACGGCTCATTGGGATAGATATAGAGGAACAATACCCCCCCTAGAACCGTATAGGAGGTTTTCTCCTCATACGGCTCGATAAAAATGTTTGATTCAAGGTTATGTAATTCTAATAACATAAATGCCAAATACGCCTAGAAAATCAATTAGACTTTGTTTCAGTCTTTTTTCTTCCTGAAAAAACCATTCGTACTCAAAACTCGTAACTCAAGTTGTATAACCCTCAAATAGCTCAAAGGAAAAATCTTTCGTCAACTTCATTTCTTGAGTGGTCTTTAGACCCTTTTGTTTATCTCCTTGAAATTGGAAAATTCGATTTCGATTCTTGAATCGTATCTAATTATTGAGATTTTGATCCAATTAAAGGGTTTTTCCTTGTTTTTAGATCCTTTATCCTTATTTTAAATCATTGGGTTTAGACATTACTTCGGTGCTTCTAAATCCTTTCAAAATGGCAGCAACATACCCCTTTTTGATTTCTTTCTATCAAAGAATCCCACGGCCAGTTGATTCCCCCACGGTACACTTTGAATGAAGCGAAAAGGTTGATCGTTGATCAATTCCAACCCGTTTTGCTTTTGGATTGGGAATTTGCTCAAATTGGATCCTTTCTATTTCTATATTATATGTATATATGGATATGGAAGATATATTTACGAAGTTGTTCCAATTGATTGATTGGCATTTAACCCTAGACCCTTACCCCCCAGAAATGAATTAATCCTTTCTACTCGAGCTCCACCGTGGACTATTTAGAACCCAACAAAAACGAAGGATTCAAGTGTAACAGACCAAACAATGTCGAGCTAAGAGCATCCTCATCCCTAGATAAATCGAAAATGGTGGATGTAAAAATCCACAACGGATTCTGCCCTTCAAGTCGCACGTTGCTTTCTGCCACATCGTTTCAAACGAAGTTTTACCATAATATATATTCCTCTAAGTCGGAACCGCTATGAAATTGATTCAATCATGGAATCATGAATAGTCATTTGGTTCAGCTGTTAATAGAGATCGTAATCTAGACCTTTTCTTCCCTATCATATAGGGAAAGACATAATTAATAATATACCATTACAGTTAATTCAAAAGTAAGTTGAAATTGAAAAAGTTTCCTATTTTCATTAAATTTAACAAAAATTGGATAATAAGCATCACCTTTGATCTTATGAGGGGTAGATCCCTCTTTTTTAATTAACTCATTACTCCTTAACTTGAAATTTCAAATAGATAAGATGTAAGTTGCGATTTGAATCGTTATTCTTTTCAGCTTATTACTTATTACGAAAATCAAAATTCCTTGTTATTGAAATAGAAGGATAGATATCGTATAAGTGAAACATTTCTTCATTTTAGAGGATTCAATGGTATATATTTTGATTTTGTTTAACATGAAATTGAAAAAAAAAATTCATAAATGGCTTTTTGTGATTTTTGTGATAATGTCATAAAGGGAATAAAATCAAAGGATAAATCACCCCCGCCTCAATCATTACATAGATTTCTAATTTTTTACGTAGGGTCAAAAACGAAATATCGAAATAAAATGAGATTCAACGAAAACCATTGGTATTGAAATTAATATGGATTAACTCTTATCCACTCCCTTAGTTTTTTCTAACTAAATAAAAAATAATGGAGTCGACACTGGGACGGAAGGATTCGAACCTCCGAATAGCGGGACCAAAACCCGTTGCCTTACCACTTGGCCACGCCCCATTTCAATTTTGAATCGATACCAAGAAACAATAATATTGTTATTGTTTTTTTGTCAACCCCAGCCAAAAATCTCTATATTTTGATTTCTAGAATACCTTGTTACTGGCATTTTCATACACCTAGATGTAGAAATCGAAAATTCAACAAAATTTATTGATCATTACATAGAATTCAATTAAGATATTGTATGAAAGTATCATTTCTTCTATTCTCCTTCGAGAATTGGAGGCTTTTTGATTGAGTAGATGCAAAGAAAAAGAAGACTGTCTACCTTACTTACTTTCTTCCTTTTTCCTTATATCAAAAACTCAATTCAAAATGAAAATGCAATTATCGGCAAGACCAAAACGTCTGTTATGCTTAATATCGTTAGTTTGATCTGTATTTCTATTAATTCTGCCCTTTATTCGAGTAGTTTTTTCTTCGGAAAATTGCCCGAAGCGTATGCTTTTTTGAATCCAATCGTAGATATTATGCCAGTCATACCTGTGCTTTTTTTCCTCTTAGCTTTTGTTTGGCAAGCTGCTGTAAGTTTTCGATAAGATCCTTTATTTTTTATAATAAAATATTTAATATTCGAATAAATAATAATATTATTCTAGAAAATGGATGATTTCGTCCAGAAAAGATTCGAAAAATTGATAAAATCAGATAAGTTTTCGAGTCTGAACCCTAGACTCACACACTGAAGTTCTTGTATAGTCGACATAAATTTAGCTTTCGCCCATTTTCTCGTTTTTGACCCCTTTTCCAGTGAAAGACCCTAACCCCATTAGGGTCTCGCACAAAATCACAAAATAGAAATATATATAAATATATACCATTATGATTATGCCATAATGGCAATAGTTTTTAATGAAAAAACAAATTCATTTGTGACAGTTCATTTCGAATTTTAGAAACAACCCCATTTCTTGGTGCCAAAATGTGATATTTGTTATAAAAATGGAAGATTTATTCTCTTTTTTCTTTCAAAAAAAATTTGGAGATTGTGTAATGCTTACACTGAAACTCTTCGTTTATACCGTAGTGATATTT